AGCCAGATTTGGATTTCTCGAAGCTATCCAACCAAGACTTTCAGACTTTCAATGTTTGAATCGAAGGTTTATAGTATAAGACTAATAAAGCATTAATTTTCTAGAATAATATGTAAGGATCTCATCGAAAACTTACAGCAGCTTGCCAAACGAAGGCTAAGAGAAAAAAGAACAAAGGTATGACTGGCATAAGATCTACGATTGGATTCAAAAAAGCGTAGGCCTCGGGCAATTTGGCGAAGAAAAGACTACTCGAATAAAAGGCATAATTAAGACAAATGCAGATCAAACTAAATATATTAAGCATAACAGGCGTTTTGTTCTTGGAGATAATTGCATTTTGATTGAGTTAATGATATAAGGAAAATGAAGTAAAGTAAGGTAGACAAAAATCCCCTTCTTTTTCCTTGAACCCACCCAATAAAAAATTCACCAATTCTCAAACAAAGGAGAATAGAAGAAATAATACTTTCATAGAATATCTTAATTAAATTATATGTAATGATCAATGAATTCGGCTGAATTCTATATCTACATGCGTAAAAATCCTAGCAAGAATCTAATCTATTCTATAAAAATTTTATATATAAAATTGCCCTGTAATTGACCAAGACCCAATACTAATATTATTCTTTATTAGTATAGAATGGAAGTATAGATGGGGCGTGGCCAAGTGGTAAGGCAACGGGTTTTGGTCCCGGTATTCGGAGGTTCGAATCCTTTCGTCCCAGGTAGATACATTGTATCAGAGTAAAAGTTTATTTTGAAAGTAACGTTATGTTTAAATGCCTAATATTGGATAGAATGTCATTCTTGTTTCTTTTATAATTTTGAATGATTCTTTTATGAATCATATCTTTTATGAATCATATCTTTGTTTTTCACAACATACAGATATTACTAAATAGATTTGTTTGTCATCAAGATATGATGGTAACATAGGTCACACCCTAGTTGAATTCAATTAATTAAAAAATAAAGTATGGCCGGATTTTTCATCATATGATATGTTCATTCCCTTCATATTGAAGGGGTTTAGAGCTACTTAATTTGAAGAAAAACCTTACGTCTCATATCTTTTTAAATTTTCAACGATACATTTTATTTTGAATTACACTAAGAAAGAGCACTTCTTTCCTATATCCTATATCGTATTCTTTATCCATTCAAATTAAACTTAAAAAAAATGGGGTAGCCAAATTATTAGGATCTCTTTATTCTAAACAGGAGGAGGGTTATTACATTCAATTAATGGGATTAAGTCTCTTAAGACAAGACTGGGTTTGGGTAAACTAAAAAATTAGGAGCAAGCGCCTAATCTGGACTTGTTTGTCTTTGTCCCTATAGAGTATCCTTTCCCCAAACCCTTTTATTTTGATTTTGATTCAGCATTCCCAGAGCGTCGTGGGATAGATAGTTCTTAATTAGTAACAGTAATAGGAGGTCTTATTTTATTAAATATATGTATATCTGTGTATGTCCGAATCTCATTAATAACGAATCAAGTTACATATGTAACGGATCCATAATAAAGACTGTAGTTCAGTCTATCTCATAGGTACGAAAAACCCCTAATTCGTTCATCTTATCTTCTTATCTTATTAATAAAATTCGAATCGAAAGAACAAGTACTTAAATATTCTCTTCAATCGGTCTTTTTTATCTATCTCACACAAAAAAATAAAATGGTTTTTTTTTGTCAATCCATTTATCTGCTTTAAATCGTTGATGGTTCAATTCGAAAAGAAACAGATATTTTAATTTTTTTAATAAAAAGTAAAGTTAAAGTGTTGCATTCATACAATAACATACAATAATAGGTGGGATCTTGCTAAGATTGCTTCAAAAAAATTTTTGCCATCTTTGTATAGAAGAATTTGTATAGAAGAAAAAAGGGTATAGATTAATATGTTTATGTATCGACGGAACCAATGACTATTCATGATTCCATAATTGAATCAATTCCATATGGGTTCCAAATTAGAGGAATTTTTTGTTATGCTAAAACTTCGTTTGAAACGCTGTGGTAGAAAGCAACGTGCGACTTGAAGGACACGATCCGTTGTGGATTTTTATTCTTACATCCGCCATCTTTTCTATGAATGAAGGTGCTCTTGACCCGACATCTGTTCTGTTTTCACTAGAATACTTTTTTGTTAGGTTGTAATGAATATAGTACATGATGGAGCTCGGGTAGAAAGTATGGATTCATCTTTCAGGGGGCAAGAATCTAGGGTTAATACCAATCAATAAATTGGAACAACTTTGTAAGTATATCATATATATCAATATAGAAATTGAAAGGATCCGATTCATTCAAGTTTTTAATTCAAAAGTAAAATTTGTTGAAATTGAGAAAAGTCTTTCGATTCAAAGTGTATCACGCGGGAATCGAGCGTTTATATGATTCTTTGATAGAAAGAAATCACAAAAGGGGTATGTTGCTGCCATTTTGTAAGGATTAAGAAGCACCGAAGTAATGTCTAAACCCACTGATTTAAAACAAAAAAAAAAGGATCCCAGAACAAGGAAACACCGTTTTTTCAAGTGTCTCAATAACTGGATAATAATAAAGATTAACTGAGACAAGCAAGAGGGGGTTAAAGACCATTCAAAAAATTAAATAAATTGCCTAAAGATTTTTTTCTTTTAAGCTCTTTGAGAATTATCCAACTTGAGTTATGGGTACAAATGATTTTTATTTTTTCAGGAAGGAGGAAGAAAAAAATGAGTTAAATCCCATTCTAATTTATTTTATCAACTCCTTTGCCAGAAATTAGAATTCTATACGTAGACAAAACTCCAAATCATTTTTTCTCGAGCCGTACGAGGAGAAAACTTCCTATACGTTTCTAGGGGGGGTCTTGTTCATTTACTTAGATCTATCCCAATGAGCCGTCTATCGAATCGTTGCAATTGATGTTCGATCCCGAAGAGAAGGAAGAGATCTTCGGAACGTAGGTTTTTATGATCCGATAAAGAATCAAAGTTATTTAAACGTTCCTGCTATTCTATATTTCCTTGAAAAGGGCGCTCAGCCCACAGGAACTGTTCGGGATCTTTTAAAAAAGGCAGAGGTTTTTAAGTAACTTGGTCCTAATCAAACAAAATTGAATTAAGGAAATAAAGAAATAGAAAGGGATAGTAATTATTATATAAATTTTTGTATTTATATATATACTTTTTTCCTTTTTTGGATTCTACTCATATCTATTTTTCATTGCTTCTATAAAATCTCATGTTCTAGAACGACAAAACTCGAGTTGCTTGATCCTAGAAATATAAAATTCTGGGAGTTCCTTCAATTGGTCGGTTTTAGTTGAATACTAATAAGTAATAACCAAGGAATCCTCCCTTTTTTATTCTAGTTACTTATTATTGATTATTGATTCAATCTGATATTTTTTTCTACTTGGTATTTTTTTATTCCTCTATCTAAACTTTTTTCGGCTATGTAGTGCCAATACAACACAAGCCCTTTTTTTAATAGTATTGAAAAAATTCCATTTATATTTATTTTGTTTTTCCGTTGTATTATTTCTCAACATTTATATTGACAACAGTGTATCGAACAAATATAATTCATCGTGATAAGTCGATAAATTTATTTTTGTCCGAGCGGTTTGATTTTTACCTTATATTATTCAAATGATGGGATTCCTTGAATTCTCTTTGATATAATAAGAATAGGGGTTTTGATTTAAAAGTCGATAACATAAGAACGAAGAGGTGGTCTATAAATTTTGACATTTATCTATCTTTTTTTTATTGTATTTACATAAACTTTTTATATTCGGGTTGCTAACTCAACGGTAGAGTACTCGGCTTTTAAGTGCGGCTAGGATCTTTTACACATTTGGATGAAGCGAGGGATTCGTCCATACCATCGGTAAAGTTTGGAAGACCACGACTGATCCTGAAAGGGAATGAATGGAAAAAATAGCATGTCGGATCAACGAAGAGTTCTGAGAATATTTCATTCTTTCCGAATCGGTACAAACCGTTGTGTTCTTTTTTGAAACGGAACAAAATGAATTCAATTTCAAGTTGGGTCGGATGAATAAATGGATATAGAGCCCTATATGGCTTCAATTTATTTATTTATTGAATATATGATATGATTATTGATTATAGGGAAAAAGCAACGAGCTTCTGTTCTTAATTTGAACGATTACCCGATCTAATTAAACGTTAAAAATGTATTAGTGCCTGATACGGGAAGGGATTATCCCATGAACGAATTCTTTATATTTTAATGAATCCTAACTATTGACATTTTCCATTATGGAATATAAATGTGTGTGTAGAAGAAACAGTATATTGATAAAAAAATTCCAAAATCAAAAGAGCGATTAGGTTGAAAAAATAAAGGATTTCTAAGTCTTTTGTTATCCTATAACGAACATAAACTTATTCGTTTAAATGGAAAAGAGAGGATAGATAATCCATTGATAAGTTTACCTGTATCCCCGAGGTATCTATTCGTTTATTACTCGAATACCTCGTTTTGACTGTATCGTACTATGTTTCATTGATAACCCCCAAAATCCTCTACCTTTAGTTCAACTATAATTTCAAATGGAAGAATTCCAAAGATATTTAAAGCTAAATAGATCTCAACAACACTACTTCTTATATCCACTTATCTTTCAGGAGTATATTTATGCACTTGCGCATGATCATGGTTTAAATAGAAATAGATCCGTTTTGTTGGAAAATGCAGGTTCTACTAAGTTCAGCTTACTAATTGTGAAACGTGCAATTGAGCGAATGTATCTGTATGAACAGAATCATTTGATTCTTTTTGCTAATGATTTTACCCAAAATACCTTTTTTGGGCGCAACAAAAATTTTAATTTTCAAATGATATCAGAAGGATTTGCAGTCATTGTAGAAATTCCGTTTTATCTCCGATTATTATCTTCGCTAGAAAGGAAAGGAATAGTTAAATCTCATAATTTACGATCAATTCATTCAATATTCCCTTTTTTAGAGGACAA